ATGAAATATTTATTTAATTATGTATGTACAATTTTATTAATTGATCTCAATTGATCCCTCGTTACTGCTCAGAAGATAAGTAATAGGTAGGGATGACAGGATTTGAACCCGTGACATTTTGTACCCAAAACAAACGCGCTACCAAACTGCGCTACATCCCTTTCAATTGGTCTACAGTGTCATTGTAGAGAATCCCTGTCTTGTTTTCCACATCTTTATTTCCTACATTGATATACACAAACTATCTTATCATTTCTTCCTTCTTCCTTTTGGTCTCATATATCATATAACAAACATATAATATGGTAAAAGACTTATATAAAGTATGAAATAAATATGAAATCTACCACAAAAAATTAATATTTTTTAGGAATTTAAGGCGGAAATGGACGTATTTTTTTCTTTTAATAAATATCTATTTTGTACATTTCAATTTGAATTAGGAACTCCGCGTACAAGTGGTAAGTCATTAACTACATATACACATCCGGTCATATATGTATTACCATTATGTATTACAAATTACAATAAAATTACAATAACGAATACAGAAAGAGGAGTTTTTAAAATGCGAGATCTAAAAACATATCTCTCCGTGGCACCGGTAGTAAGTACTCTATGGTTCGGGTCTTTAGCAGGTTTATTGATAGAGATCAATCGTTTTTTTCCGGATGCGTTGATATTCCCCTTTTTTTCATTCTAGCTATTGATATGGGAAGGGGGAAGAAGATTAGAGATACAATCAAATATCTGTAACTAATCCCTACCCCTCCCTTCTTTTTTTCTTTGTTTTTTTTTTTTTCTTTCTAAAAAAAAAAAAAAAAAAACAAAGAAAAAGCGGTTTTACCCTCAGTGAAACTATGAACTCGGGCTCAGGCTCAAATTAAATTAATAATAGAATGGAAATGCGGTGGTTGGGGCAACAATATCATACAAGATACTTAACTGAAAATGAAATACTGTACGGCAATTAAAAATTATAAATATAGTTAGAAATCATTATATTACTTATTATTTATTACTATATTGATTGCAACAAAATATTTCTTTCATAATTTGATTTCGAGTTACCTGCTTCTATTTTTGTGTCCTTTCTTCTTCCTTGCTTCGGGTCAGAAAATTAAAGAATTGAGTGAATCAAAAACCAAAGGAGGTTCATGGCTAAGGGTAAAGATGTCCGAGTAACGGTTATTTTGGAATGTACCAGTTGTGTTCGAAATCGTGTTAATAAGGAATCAATGGGCATTTCCAGATATATTACTCAAAAGAATCGACACAATACGCCTAGTCGATTGGAATTGAGAAAATTCTGTCCCTGTTGTTACAAACATACGATTCATGGGGAGATAAAGAAATAGATCGAACTGATCGCTCGTGTGTCAGTCTTCCAAGGAAGATGAAAAATTACATATTATATATAACAATATATATATATAATTTATTTTAATTTATTAATTTATTTAAATATAACCAAATAAATATAAACAAACCAAATCCTATTTCGATCGGATCAAAGATGATGTAGAATTAAGAAATAGGATTGGGATTTTCAGGATAAGGAATAAACAAACCATGGATAAATCCAAGCGAATCTTTCTTAAATCTAAGCGATCTTTTCGTAGGCGTTTGCCTCCGATCCAATCGGGGGATCGAATTGATTATAGAAACATGAGTTTAATTAGTCGATTTATTAGCGAACAAGGAAAAATATTATCTAGACGGGTGAATAGATTGACCTTAAAACAACAACGATTAATTACTATTGCTATAAAACAAGCTCGTATTTTATCTCCGTTACCTTTTCTTAATAATGAGAAACAATTTGAAAGAAGCGAGTCAACCGCTAGAGCTGCTGGTCTTAGAACCAGAAAAAAAATAGGTTGACTCTTCAATTGAATTGAATCAAAATAAAATTCCAATCCAAACTCAAATGCGGATTGACGTTTTTTTTTTGTTCGAAAAATCGTAAAATCGAAATGTCCTGTCGTAAGAAAAAAAATGGGAGAAGAGGAATAAATATTTTTTATTTAACGTCTTTCTTCATTTTGATGACTTTATCATATTTTATCATACTAATTTCTACTCTACCTTCCCAGAGTTCATTCTCCAGGGAACTCCATTTAAACTATTCCAACGGATTCCTTCCAATCTCTTTATTTTATGATCTCATTGGAAATCATATAAAGACAACTCTTATTTAATATAGCTATTTGTGCAAGTATTTTACGATTAAGAAGTAACTGTCTCTTGTACAGATTGTGTATAAATTTACTATAACTGAAGTATACTTTATTCTCGCGAATTACTGCATTTATCCGAGTGATCCACAACCGACGAAAATCTCTCTTTTGTCTACCTCTATCCCGATGAGCCGAAACCAAAGCTCTTATTTTCTGTTGAGTAATAGTACGAGTAAGTCTTGAATGAGCCCCTCGAAAGGTTGATGCAAATAAACGAATTTTTGTTCTACGTCTTCGAGCTATATACCCTCGTTTAATTCTGGTCATTGAATAAATGAAACTTTGATGAATAACTAATCGATTTCCTTTCTTTCAGTTATTCCCTTCCCCTAGTCTATTAATAACAAAACGGATTCTTCCAATGTATAAAATTAAAATTCCAATGGCTTTTGCTACTATAACCTTCCCGACCACGATTTTTTTTTTTTTTTTTTTTTTCTAGGTGAAATGCCTAGAAAAAATTGTATTGATATTAGGTATCAAAAACACATAAAAGTAGTAAATATAAATGGATATAGTGGGTTCCATCGTTTCTATGGTTACTTCTTAAACGGTGAGGTCCTCTCTATACACCGGAGCCCTTCTTTCATTTAATCAATGTTATTGTTAACTTGTACAGTTCACACTCTTTGGCTCTACCCATAATTATCCAGTACGAGGTCTTTCACAATGAGATCTACTTATACAGTAACGGTATTTAATTATGAAGATTAGCTGAGTAGCTGACCCTGTTAGTCCGTTCTTGCAAGAGTAAGGCATAATTTTTCTGCTTTTTAAAATAGTATTTCCCCTGCTTAATGGATATCATTTGCTATCAATGGAGAATTCTTTCTCATCTTAAATTTAAAACGGAGTTGATTGGATTTGCACCAACGGAAACCATACATTTGATACCACAATAGAAGGATAGATCTTTTTGATTTTTAGATATTGAATGGAGTTCTTCCATTCTAGTCTATTCACTGGTACTGATCGTTGATACTGGATCAATTGTTTTCTTTCTTTTGTCCTAGCCCATGATCTGAACGAGTCGCACATACACCCTAGTACATGTTCCTCGTCGCTGAGGACATCCCCCAAGAGCGGGGGATTTCGTGACATTTCTGATTGGCTGTCTTGTGTTTCTAATAAGTTGTTTAATAGTTGGCATATTGAATCATATACATAATGGGCTGGTTTAGATCGATCTTAACCGGATGATTATGAATTATTTTATTTCTATATTAATAGATTAATGAATAGAATATTAAATCCGGTAAGAAGATAAAATCTCAAATCACCAATTCGTCTGAAATTTTTGTTATTTTTTCTTTTTTATTCAGTCGCTACAAGATCAACAATTCCATGAGCTTGGGCTTCTGTTGCTGACATAAAAACATCTCTTTCCATATCTTCGGATACAACCCATAAGGGTTTGCCTGTCCTTTGTACATAAACCCTTGTGACGGTTTCGCGCAGCTTCAAAAGTTCTTCCGCTTCCAAGATAAATTCTCCCGTCTGTGCCTCATAAAAAGAACTAGCAGGTTGATGGATCATTACCCTGATGATATAACATAATAAATGTTTATTCTATCTCGCATGATGATAAGGTGAAGAGATAAAGAATAATAAAATATATAATTGAACAACCGTACAGGCATCTTTTACGCATTGCATACGGCTCTATAATGGAATTCTTTTTACCTTACTTAAATATCAAATAAATTAAATATAGGGTCTATCAGACTCGGGTTGGTAAATGATCCAATAACCACCCTTCTTTTTGTTTTTGGAGTAGTTCAAAAATACTATGATGGCTCCGTTGCTTTATATATTTATTTCGTCTGTTATTTAGCAATCCCAAAGTTTCTTTTTTTTTTTTTTTTCAAATAAAAAAAAACAAGATTTTTTTTATTTTCATATTCTTTCATAACCTAAATATTGTTAAGAGCCTCCCGGCGTGAAAACAAAAAAGTTTGTGACGCTGAAATAGGCCTCCCGATAGATTAGATAAAATCGGAAATACCTTTTATCTCATACTACTCTTTCGATACATAATTTAAGGGTTAAAAAAATTTATCATATCGAATTCGAAGTGCCATGCTATTATTACTTAATATTCATATTTCATATAGCGCGAAGGCATAGTCTTCTTTTTTCTCTCAAATCAAATAAAAAACTCATTGGCGCCAAGCGTGAGGGAATGCTAGACGTTTGGTAATTTCTCCTCCGACCAGAATAAAAGATCCCATTGAAGCGGCTAATCCCATGCATATTGTCTGTATATCTGGTCGCACAAATTGCATAGTATCATAAATAGCTACTCCGGGTATTACCCATCCGCCAGGAGAATTTATAAACAAATATAGATCTTTGGTATCATCCTCTATACTGAGATATACCATAAGACCAATAAGTTGATTCGAGATCTCGCTATCAACCCCTTGGCCTAAAAAAAGTAATCTTTCTCGATAAAGTCGGTTGATTGGGATAAAGTTGTATCCCTTAGAAACCGTACATGCACCTTTTGATGCATACGGTTCAACAAAAATAACGAAAAAAAAAAAAAAAGAATCAATGTGTAGATGTAGATTCTAGCGCTTTCTTTTATTTTCTTTTTTTTTTTTTTCATACCAGGCTTTTAACTTATAAAAAGGGGCTTTTCTTTCATTTTTCAAAAAAGATGGGTTTTGGCCTGTTTTGTTTATCTATAAAAAAAAAATTACTAAATTTATCTAACTAACTTTTCATTGATGTATTGTTTCATCGAGATACAATCTCAATCGCGATGTAATTTTCTTGTTCCTGAATGGGCTTCTTCAATTTTTTTAGGTTTATGCTCTACTCCGAGTAAAGATCCGCCCGATTTGGATTTGCACATATATGACAAATGCCCCAATACCACGTCCTTTTGCTACGACTTCCTTTTTACAATTTATTTCATGTCTTACAACAGATATTCAATGCATTCATCATATTACTCGATTGATTAACAGTTTGAGATCACTTCTATTATAAATATATAAAGAAATAGAATATGATAGAAATAGTAATCATAAATAGATTTTTTACCGGTTTTTTTCTAAACGGAGCCTGGATACTTCATTTTATTGGCCTAACCAAGATAACCATAAATTATTCTAATTGATAATATTAATCTGTATACCCTCCCGAAAAAATGGATCTAATTGAACTTCACGCTCCAAATTTTTGATAATTCAATCAATCTTTCTTGGGCGAAGGGGAGGATATCTCGATCGGGGAAGAGAATGGGGAAATACCATATGACCCAATATATCTGACAAGTCGCACTATACGTCAATCCACAATGCATCTTCCTCTCCAGGACTTCGAAAAGGTACTCTTGGAACACCAATAGGCATTAAATAAAAGAAAAATTAAGTACTATATCTCACTTTGATGTGAAAGCGTAACAATGGATTTAGTGTCCTACTAATATTGGCCTTTATCATATTTTATCCATAGATTGACTAAGTTCATAAAAAAAGATAAAGAAGACAAAATGAATAAAGGAAAACTATTACAAATAAGTCCTTTGAATGATGAACAAATATATATATGCATTCACTCATATAAAATGGTATCAACTCCCCTACCATTGCATATTGGTACTTATCGGGTGTAGAATAGATCTGCTTCTTTTTGTTCCTACGAACAAAATAGTTTCATTATTACTAAAAGTAATTGAAAAGAATCAAACAAATCAAACAAATATTAATTCTTTCCCCAAGATAATCCACTAAAAAGAGGGTCCACAGCATAGTTTTTTCCAATGCAATAAAGTTACATTGTGTCTATTTTTCATTGATAAAGGGGTATTTCCATGGGTTTGCCTTGGTATCGTGTTCATACCGTCGTATTGAATGATCCCGGTCGTTTGATTTCTGTCCATATAATGCATACAGCTCTGGTTGCTGGTTGGGCCGGTTCGATGGCTCTATACGAATTAGCAGTTTTTGATCCTTCTGATCCTGTTCTTGATCCAATGTGGAGACAGGGTATGTTCGTTATACCCTTCATGACTCGTTTAGGAATAACCAATTCATGGGGCGGTTGGAGTATCACAGGGGGTACTGTAACGAATCCGGGTATTTGGAGTTACGAAGGTGTGGCCGGGGCACATATTGTGTTTTCGGGCTTGTGCTTTTTGGCAGCTATCTGGCATTGGGTGTATTGGGATCTAGAAATATTTACTGATGAACGTACAGGAAAACCCTCTTTGGATTTGCCTAAGATCTTTGGAATTCATTTATTTCTATCGGGGGTGGCTTGCTTTGGTTTTGGTGCATTTCATGTAACAGGATTGTATGGTCCTGGAATATGGGTGTCCGATCCTTATGGACTAACTGGAAGGGTACAATCCGTAAATCCAGCGTGGGGTGTGGAGGGTTTTGATCCTTTTGTTCCGGGAGGAATAGCCTCTCATCATATTGCAGCAGGGACCTTGGGCATATTGGCGGGTCTATTCCATCTTAGTGTACGTCCACCTCAACGCCTATACAAAGGATTACGTATGGGAAATATTGAAACCGTCCTTTCCAGTAGTATTGCTGCTGTCTTTTTTGCCGCTTTTGTAGTTGCTGGAACTATGTGGTATGGTTCAGCAACTACCCCGATTGAATTATTTGGTCCCACTCGTTATCAATGGGATCAAGGATACTTCCAACAAGAAATATATCGAAGAATTGGTGCTGGGTTGGCTGAAAATCAAAGTTTATCTGAAGCTTGGTCTAAAATTCCCGAAAAACTAGCTTTTTATGATTACATCGGCAATAATCCGGCAAAGGGGGGGTTATTCAGAGCGGGCTCAATGGACAACGGGGATGGAATAGCTGTTGGGTGGTTAGGACATCCTATCTTTAGAGATAAAGAGGGGCGCGAACTTTTTGTACGTCGTATGCCTACTTTTTTTGAAACGTTTCCGGTTGTTTTGGTAGACGGAGACGGAATTGTTAGAGCCGATGTTCCTTTTAGAAGGGCGGAATCTAAATATAGTGTCGAACAAGTAGGTGTAACTGTCGAGTTCTATGGCGGCGAACTCAACGGAGTCAGTTATAGCGATCCCGCTACTGTGAAAAAATATGCTAGACGTGCTCAATTGGGTGAGATTTTTGAATTAGATCGTGCTACTTTGAAATCCGATGGTGTTTTTCGTAGCAGTCCACGGGGTTGGTTTACTTTTGGACATGCTTCGTTTGCTTTGCTCTTCTTCTTCGGACACATTTGGCATGGTGCTAGAACCTTGTTTCGAGATGTTTTT